CATCGATAACTAGTTAGTCAAAGCAAGAATTCATTTTGACCAAACTGTCTAGTTTCCTTTGATTATTGCAAGGCAATATCTCATTTCAAGATTTATCGACTGACTTGATCGGGATCCTATTTACCGTCTACTTCATTTTTTTAGTTCAATTTTATTTAATTGCTTTAGTTAGTATAACTCTAAATGTTACACTTAGACAAATTTTCTTGTTTTCGCCCAGGATTCTTGCTAAAGAAAGCAAATAGAATTATTATTTTGTGTTTAAGAATTTCGAATTTTTTATTCTTTTGATTTTTCTTTATCAAAATGTGAGTTCGAAATTTGGATTTTTTCATTTTTAGGAATAGAGTCGGGAGTTTTTTTTCTTAGTAATTTAGAATGAAACAAGTATTCAAATGTAAGAGAATGGGTAGGTATTTCCATCTCAGGATTTCGAATATCTTAGTGTTGGTATATTCCGTTTATTAGATCTGGGTGGGGTTTTCTCTTGATTGAATACAGAAAAAGAAGACCACCACCCCTTTTTGTTTTGGTGTGCTTCGCCGGGTATTGGTATATTGATAAGGTATACCAAAGAAAAGGAGTATCTTTGGCTTAACCCCTTGATTGTGGGCAGGGAAATTCATTATAGAATTTCCCTCCTATGATTAATGACTAAGTTTGTTTGGAAAAAATGGATTCGGTCCCTTGAAATCCGTTTTTTGGCTTTTCTGTTCTGCTTTAAATGATTCCCATGAGTGAGTTTTTAGGACAAATTTTGTTTCGATGAACCAACCGGTCAGTTACAAGCAACAAACAAGAATGAAGAAATCTAAATTATACAATTTTTTATTTCAAATGAAAATATGAATTTTATTCATTTTTTTATAGGGCTCTAGGGCTATACGGACTCGAACCGTAGACCTTCTCGGTAAAACAGATCAAACTTATTATTATCAAAATGATATGAACTGTTTCAAAGACCCAACATGCATTTTTTTGCATTGGGCTCTTTCATTAACTGATAGAAATATCAGCCAATCCGCCATATTTTTTTCTTGACAGAAAAAAAGGAGATGGCTCCATGTGCTCTGATTCATTATTGGGGATTCTAATTCAGGAGCACTACCAAAGTGTTTCAAGGGTGAAGTTATTTTGACGTAGGTCTGCCTTTGGCCTCTAATTTGAAGTTAAATGAAGTCTCTATCGTTCGGCTTAAAAAATCCAATATGAAACTTCATACACCTTCAAGTTCATAGGACGAAAAGAAATTTTTTGAGGGCCTTATACTCATTATGCCTGGCATTGAATATACCGGTATTCACCTTATCAATATCTCAAGATGGGGCCTGTTTGGTACCTAACAGGGCACTAAAATAGGACCGAACCTCTAGTCAGGCTATTGTTCTCTTAAAGTTATTATGGAGTAAGACATCGATTTCTCAATAAGATCCATTTTTTGGATTGTATGGTGGATTCCCCTGAAAAACATTGGCGCGCGTGTAAACGAGTTGCTCTACCAACTGAGCTATAGCCCTTAGTGCTTGTGATACATATTTTATCATGTATTTTATCATGTATATAATTTGTTGTCAAGATGAATATTCTATGATCCAACATCCTAAATTTTTGAGTGGTATTGGTTCGATTATTATTGCTTATAAGGAATATGATATTTATAATCCATCGATGGGATGGGTTCCATTTGGTTCTCTTTGGGATGATAAATGACCTACTTAACTCAGTGGTTAGAGTATTGCTTTCATACGGCGGGAGTCATTGGTTCAAATCCAATAGTAGGTAGAACTTATTAAATACCGGAGTCAATGGTATCTAATAAGTTTTTTGCCCCACCCTTTTCTATTTTTATAGATTTTGTATTTTTATTTATTTCATTTTTGAATTACGTTCTATTAAAATTGGATTCTGCTTGATTGGATTCTGTCGAGTGAATGCAATCAAAATAGGTTTTAGAAACAGAAACTCTTTTGCTTATTTGAACGCACCAACTAGTTATGAAATTGCACTGACAGCCTCGACTCTTGTCCTAGCTCGTCGGAGAGCTAGATTTGCCTCAATTATTTGCCTCTTTCCTTCAGCTTTTCTCAAACTAGCTTCTGCTTCTTCAAGAGTTTCCTGAGCTTCTTGTGGATCAATATCACTACCCTTTTCCGCATCATTTACTAAAACAGTGATCTCATTATTGCCTATTCTAGCAAAACCGCCCATCAGAGCCATCGTTAACCATTGGTCCTTAAGGCGTATTTTCAAAATCCCTATATCTACAGCTGTAGCAATAGGAGCATGATTTGGTAATACGCCAATTTGACCACTATTTGTAGATAAAATGATTTCTTTCACTTCTGAATCCCAAACAATTCGATTAGGGGTCAGTACACAAAGATTTAAAGTCATTTATTCAACTCCATTTCTAAGTTGATAGCCTTCGCGGTAGCTTCATCAATATTACCTACTAAATAAAAGGCCTGCTCAGGAAGACCATCTAATTCTCCGGAAAGGA